TTAAAAATAAGCTAACTTAAGCTTTTGGGCTCATACCTCAAATATAAAGGAACTCCTTTTTTTTAAATAATAAAGTGCCTGATTAAAGGATTATTCTGATAGGATAAATTAAGTAGTTTTTCTACCTTTATTATATTTTATAGAATTAAACTATATCTAATAGAATCAAAAACTATTGTGCATCTTACACTAAAATATAATTTTTATAATAATGAATTTAAAATACTTATTTAAATCAAATTTTATTTTTAATTTATTTTTTAAATAATTCTAATAAAATATTTTTTATTTTTATTCTTTTTTTTAGAACAATAATTGCTATTTCCTCAAATTCTTGATTTGGGTGTTGAATTGGCTTAGAAATTAATTTATTAAGATTTATCCCCCTAATTTCATCCCCCCTTAATTTATTAGCTTCAGAAGCCTCCTTAAAATATTTTTTAACCCAATCAATTGCCTCCATTAATTTTTTATTTATAATTCTACTAAAAATAACTTTGTTAAAAAATTTTTCAACAGATAGTTTTATCTCTATTATAATTAATTCTTCCTTATTAATAAAAATAGGATCAGCTCCTTTTCATTTTTGATTCCCCAATATTGTAGAAGGATTATCATGAATTAATAATTTTATTTTAATAACATGACAAAAAATTACCCCCATAATTTTATTATCATATTATTTTAATAAAAATTTTTTATATTTTATAATTATTTTTAATATTATTATTGGAGCTATTGGAGGGTTAAACCAAACTTCCCTTCGTAAATTAATAGCTTTCTCTTCAATTAATAATTTAGGTTGAATAATTTTTGCTATTATAATTAGAGAAAATCTATGAATTTTTTATTTTTCCATATATTCATTTTTAATTAGTATTATATGTTATTTTTTTTTTAATTTAAATATATTTTTTATTAATCAACTATTTATTAATAATATCACCCCATTAATTAAAATAAATTTACTAATTAATTTTTTATCCTTAGGAGGACTCCCCCCCTTTTTAGGTTTTCTTCCAAAATGAATTATAATTAATTTTTTAATAATAAATAAATTTTATTTACTAACTTTTTTATTTATTATAACAAGTTTAATTATTATTTTTTTTTATATTCGTATTATCTATTCATGTTTTTTATTTAATTACTTTAAAGTAAAATGACTAAAAATTTACTTAAAAAATAAATCTTTATGATTAATAAATTTTTTTTCTATAACTTCAATTTTAGGAATAATTATTAGAACTTTTTTATTTTTTTAAAATAATTAAAGGTTTTAAGTTAAATTAAACTAGTAGTCTTCAAAATTATTTATAAAGATCTTTTCTTTAAGCCTTAGTAAATTTTTACCCCTTAAAATTTGCAATTTTATATCACTTAATGACTATAAAGCTTAATAAAAGAGATCTTTCTCGTTAATAAATTTACAATTTATCGCTTATTCCTCAGCCATTTTATTATTTATTTTATTTAGCGAAAATGACTTTTTTCAACTAATCATAAAGATATTGGAACTTTATACTTTATTTTTGGAATTTGAGCAGGAATAGTAGGTACTTCTTTAAGTCTTCTTATTCGAGCTGAATTAGGTACCCCAGGATCTTTAATTGGAGATGATCAAATTTATAATACAATTGTAACAGCTCATGCCTTTATTATAATTTTCTTCATGGTCATACCTATTATAATTGGAGGATTTGGAAATTGATTGGTTCCTTTAATATTAGGAGCCCCAGATATAGCTTTCCCTCGAATAAATAATATAAGTTTTTGACTGCTTCCCCCATCTCTTACACTTTTAATTTCCAGAAGAATTGTAGAAAATGGAGCAGGTACAGGTTGAACAGTTTACCCCCCTCTTTCTTCTAATATTGCCCATGGAGGTACTTCAGTAGATTTAGCTATTTTTTCCCTTCATTTAGCAGGAATTTCCTCAATTTTAGGGGCTATTAATTTTATTACAACTATTATTAATATACGAATAAATAACTTATCATTTGATCAAATACCTTTATTTGTTTGAGCCGTAGGAATTACAGCTTTTTTACTTTTATTATCTCTTCCTGTTTTAGCAGGAGCTATTACTATATTATTAACAGATCGAAATCTAAATACTTCTTTTTTTGATCCCGCTGGTGGTGGAGATCCAATTCTTTATCAACATCTTTTCTGATTTTTTGGCCATCCTGAAGTTTATATTTTAATTTTACCAGGATTTGGTATAATTTCCCATATTATTTCTCAAGAAAGTGGAAAAAAAGAAACTTTTGGATGTTTAGGTATAATTTATGCTATAATAGCAATTGGTCTTTTAGGCTTTATTGTTTGAGCTCATCATATATTTACAGTAGGAATAGATATTGATACTCGTGCTTATTTTACTTCAGCAACTATAATTATTGCAGTACCAACAGGAATTAAAATTTTTAGTTGACTAGCTACTCTTCATGGAACTCAAATTAACTATAGACCTTCAATTCTATGAAGTTTAGGATTTGTATTTCTTTTTACAGTAGGAGGTTTAACTGGAGTTATTTTAGCTAATTCTTCAATTGATATTACTTTACATGATACTTATTATGTAGTCGCTCATTTTCATTATGTCCTTTCTATAGGAGCTGTATTTGCTATTCTTGGGGGATTTATTCATTGATATCCTTTATTCACTGGTCTATCCTTAAATCCTTTTCTTCTAAAAATTCAATTTTTTATTATATTTTTAGGGGTAAATTTAACCTTTTTCCCTCAACATTTCCTAGGGTTAGCTGGGATACCACGACGTTACTCAGATTATCCTGACTCTTATTTATCTTGAAATTTAATTTCCTCTCTTGGTTCTTATATTTCTTTATTAGCTGTAATATTAATATTAATCATTATTTGAGAGTCTATAATCTATCAACGAATTGCTTTATTTTCCTTAAATATACCTTCTTCTATTGAATGATACCAAAATTTACCTCCTGCTGAACATTCTTATAATGAACTTCCAATTTTAAGTAACTTCTAATATGGCAGATTATATGTAATGGATTTAAACCCCATTGATAAAGGATATCCTTTTTTTAGAAAATGGCTACCTGATCTAACCTTAATTTACAAAATGGAGCTTCTCCCTTAATAGAACAAATTATTTTTTTTCACGACCATACACTAATTATTTTAATTATAATTACTATTTTAGTGGGATATTTAATAATTAGATTATTTTTTAATAAATATATTAATCGATTTCTTTTAGAGGGGCAAATAATTGAATTAATTTGAACTATTTTACCTGCTTTTACTTTAATTTTTATTGCTCTTCCTTCTTTACGCTTACTTTACCTATTAGATGAACTTAATAACCCACTAATTACCTTAAAATCTATTGGCCATCAATGATATTGAAGTTATGAATATTCAGACTTTCATAATATTGAATTTGATTCTTATATAATCCCCACAAATGAATTATCATTGAATAATTTCCGATTATTAGATGTAGATAATCGTATTATTTTACCTATAAACAATCAAATTCGTATTATAGTTACTGCCTCAGATGTAATTCATTCTTGAACTATCCCCTCTTTAGGAGTGAAAGTAGATGCCAACCCTGGACGTCTTAATCAAACTAATTTTTTTATTAATCGACCTGGCATCTTTTATGGTCAATGTTCAGAAATTTGTGGAGCTAATCATAGCTTTATACCTATTGTAATTGAAAGAATTTCTATTAAAAATTTTATTAACTGAATTAATAATTATTCTTCATTAGATGACTGAAAGCAAGTACTGGTCTCTTAAACCATTTTATAGTAAATTAGCATTTACTTCTAATGAAAATTAAATTATTTATATAAAGAATTAGTTAAAAAATAACATAAATATGTCAAATTTAAATTATTATAATTATAATATTCTTTTATCCCTCAAATAATACCAATTAATTGATTATTTTCATTTATTTTTTTCATTATTATCTTTCTTACCTTTAATATTATAAATTACTATATTTTTAATTTTAATACTAATAAATTTAATAATAAATTAGAAAATAAAAAAATTAAAAATTTTTCCTGAAAATGATAAGTAATTTATTTTCAATTTTTGATCCTTCAACTAATATTCTTAATCTTTCAATTAATTGATTAAGAACTTTTTTAGGTTTATTATTTTTACCTTATTCCTTTTGATTTATCCCCAATCGTCATTTAATTATTTGAAAATTTATTTTAATAAAACTTCATAATGAATTTAAGACATTACTAAAAAATAATTATTTTCAAGGTTCTACTTTTATTTTTATCTCATTATTTTCTTTCATTTTATTTAATAATTTTTTAGGACTATTTCCTTATATTTTTACAAGTACTAGTCATCTATCTTTATCTCTATCAATTTCCTTACCTTTATGATTAAGTTTTATACTTTATGGTTGAATTACCAATTACCAACATATATTTATTCATATAATCCCTCAAGGAACTCCTACAATCTTAATACCTTTTATAGTTTTAATTGAAACTATCAGAAATATCATTCGTCCAGGAACTTTAGCTGTTCGTTTAACGGCTAATATAATTGCAGGGCATTTATTAATAACTTTATTGAGTAATATAGGTTCAATTATCCCATCATACTTAATCATATTTTTAATTTTCACTCAAATTCTTTTATTAATTCTAGAATCAGCAGTTGCAATCATTCAATCTTACGTAATTGCAATTCTTAGAACTTTATATTCTAGAGAAGTAAATTAATGAAAAATTTATACAGACACCCTTATCATTTAGTAGATTATAGTCCCTGACCATTAACTGGAGCTATTGGAGTTATAACCTTAGTAACAGGATTAGTAAAATGATTCCATAATTTTAACATAAATTTATTAATTATTGGATATATTATTACCCTTTTAACTATATATCAATGATGACGAGATGTTAGTCGTGAAGGTACTTATCAAGGTAAACATACAATTTTAGTTACAAAAGGACTTCGATGAGGAATAATCCTTTTTATTGTTTCTGAAATCTTTTTTTTTTTATCCTTTTTTTGAGCTTTTTTCCATAGAAGTTTATCCCCTAATATTGAAATTGGCTCTATATGACCTCCTATAAGTATTTCTCCCTTTAACCCCTTCCATATTCCTCTTTTAAACACAATTATTTTAATTAGATCAGGAGTTACCGTAACATGAGCTCATCATGCTTTAATAGAAAATAATACCACTCAAACTAACCAAAGCTTATTTTTTACCATTAGCCTAGGAATTTATTTTACTATTCTTCAAGCCTACGAATATATTGAAGCTCCATTCACAATTGCAGATAGAATTTATGGCTCAACTTTTTTTATAGCAACAGGATTCCATGGTCTTCATGTTATTATTGGTACACTTTTCTTATTAGTATGTTTTATTCGTCATCTTTCTAATCATTTTTCAAGTAATCATCATTTTGGATTCGAAGCTGCTGCTTGATATTGACATTTTGTAGATGTAGTATGACTTTTTCTCTATATTTCTATCTATTGATGAGGTAATTAATTATTTATATAATATATTTAGTATATTTGACTTCCAATCATAAAGTTTAACCATTAGTTAATATAAATAATTATCTTAATAATATCAATTATAATCTTAATTTTTTTCATTTCAAATATTGTTATATTTATTTCTGTTATTTTATCAAAAAAATCTTTTATTGATCGAGAAAAATCTTCCCCCTTTGAATGCGGATTTGATCCTAAATCTTCAGCTCGAATCCCTTTTTCCCTTCATTTTTTCTTAATTACTATTATTTTTCTTATTTTTGATGTTGAAATTGCTCTAATCTTCCCAATTATTTATTTATTTAAAAGAGTTAACTTTTTTATTTGAATAAAAACAAGCTTTTTTTTTATTATTATTTTACTATTAGGAGTTTATCATGAATGAAATCAAAATATACTAACATGAACAAATTAGGGTTATAATTTAAAAAAAAATATTTAATTTGCAGTTAAAAATTATTGAAACTTCAATTTACCTTAAATAAGAAGCAATCCTGCATTTAATTTCGACTTAAAAGATAGAGTTTAATAACTCCTTATTTATTAATTGAAACCAAAAAGCGGTATATCACTGTTAATGATAAAATTGAATAAAAATTCCAATTAAAGAAATATAAAGATTAAAATTAAGCTGCTAACTTAATTTTTAGTGGTTTAATTCCATTAATATTTCTATTTATATAGTTTAATTAAAACATTACATTTTCATTGTAAAAATAAAATATAATTTTTTTTATAAATATTTAAAAATTAAAAATTTCCTTAATATCTTCAATATTATGCTCTAAATATAAGCTATTTAAATAAATAATTATTGTAATCATCATTAATATAATAAATAATCATAAAACAAATCTAAATAAATAAATTTTTATATTATTAGATTGAAAAATATTATAAAAAATAGAATTATTTTTTAAAATATTTACTATTCCTTGCCCTCTGTATAATTCTCTTCACCCTAAATCAATATTTTTTATTAAATTTTGCCCTAAATTTAAAAAATAATAAGTTACCCCATAAGTAGATAAATTAGGCATAAATCATATCAAACAAAAAAAATTTCTTAATCTATAAGTTATTAAAAATTTATTAACACTATAAACTTTTATATTACTTACTAAATAACCTAAAATTCCACCAATTAAGCTTACATAAATTACTATTATTTTTATATTAAATGGCAAATAAATTATATAAGGATAAGAAAAAATTAATCATCTTAATATACTCCCACTAATTACTCTTATAAATAATAATACTATTATTCTTTTTAATATAATGAAATCTTCATCATATAAATTATAAATTACTACTAAATTAAAATCTATTACTATTGTATATATTAATAACCGAAAAGTATAAAATATTGTTAACCCAGTTGAAATATAATAAAAAAAAAATACTAAAAAATTTAAACTTCTAAATCTTACTATTTCTAAAACTAAATCTTTGGAATAAAACCCAGCTAAAAATGGAATCCCACATAAAGCCATATTCGAAATATTTAAACATAATGAAGTTAATGGGATATAAATTCTCACCCCCCCTATATAACGAATATCCTGGGTATCATTTATTATATGAATAATTACACCAGCACATATAAATAATAAAGCCTTAAATATCGCATGAGTTAATAAATGAAAAAAAGCTAAATTCGGAAATCCTATACTTAAAATTCTTATTATTAAGCCTAATTGTCTTAAAGTAGATAAAGCAATAATTTTCTTTAAATCAAACTCATAATTAGCAGAAATCCCGGCTATAAATATTGTCAAAATAGATAACATTAATAAAATCTTAAAAAAAAATATATCAATTAATAACATATTAAATCGAATCAAAAGATAAACCCCCGCTGTAACTAATGTAGATGAATGTACTAAAGCAGATACTGGGGTAGGAGCAGCCATGGCTGCCGGTAATCAAGATCTAAAAGGAATTTGAGCTCTTTTAGTTATAGCGGCTAAAATAATTATAACCCCAATAACTTCCATAATGAAATCATTTTTTATAAATTCTAAATAAAAAATATAATTTCATCTTCCATAATTTAATATCCAAGAAATTACTATTAAAATAAAAACATCTCCAATTCGATTTGTTAATGCTGTTAATATACCAGCATTATAAGATTTCAAATTTTGATAATAAATTACCAAACAATATGAAACTAAACCTAACCCGTCTCAACCTAATAAGATTCTAATTATATTAGGACTAATAATTAATAAAATTATAGAAAAAACAAATAATAATACTAAAATAATAAACCGGTCTAAATTTAATTCAGATTGTATATAACTTTTTCTGTAATAAATTACTACAGAAGAAATTAAACATACAAATATTATAAATAATAATGATATTCAATCCAATAAAATAGATATTACTACTCTTACTGAATTTAAAGTAATAATTTCCCACTCAAAAAAATAAACTAAATCATTTATAATAAAATAAATTATAAGCATAAAATTAAATATTCTATATATAAATAAAAAAAAGAAAGAAATGTAACAAATTGAATAATTTTTATAAAAAATAATTTAAAATGATTTTTATCATATTTTTGACTCCACAAATCAATATTTTTATTAAATTATTTAAATTTAAAATCAAATTATAGTATAATCTACCTTTAAAATTATAATATTTAAAGGCATTCAATGTAAAAATAATATTAAATACTCCCGAGATACCCCCATATAAAATCTATATAGACCCTGATAAAACTTTCCATGTTGTGTGTAAGAAAATAAATATAATCTATACCCAGCTCTAAAAAAAGAAATTAAAACTAATAAAATTAAAGAAAAATAAGATCAACTTATTAAAGAATTAATTAATCTAATTTCCCCTATTAAATTTAATGAAGGAGGGGCAGCTATATTTGAAGATAATAACAAAAATCATCATAATCTTATTGAAGGTATAAAATTTATTAAGCCTTTATTAATATACATTCTTCGTCTATGTAATCGCTCATATCTAATATTAGCTAAACAAAATATACCTGAAGAACATAAACCATGCCCAATTATTAAAACATAAGAACCTATATAACCTCAATAATTTATAACTATAATCCCCCCAATAACAATTCTTATATGAGCTACAGAAGAATAAGCAATTAAAGATTTAATATCAACTTGACAAAAACATTTTAAACTAATATAAAATCCCCCTAATAATCTAATACTAACTCAAAAATAATTTAATTTTAAATTAATTTTTTGTAAAAATACTAAAACTCGTAACAATCCATAACCCCCCAATTTTAATATAATAGCAGCTAAAATTATCGATCCTGAAACAGGAGCTTCAACATGAGCTTTAGGTAATCATAAATGAACAAAATATATAGGTATCTTAACTAAAAAAGCAAATACTATTCTTAAATATAATAAATAAAAATTAAAATTATAAAACTTTAAAAAATAAATTATGAATCTATTTATATAATTAAAAATATAAAAAATTCCTATAAATAGAGGTAAAGATGCAAATAAAGTGTAAAATATTAAATATATTCCTGCTTGAATTCGTTCTGGTTGATACCCTCATCCAATAATTAACAATAATGTCGGAATTAATCTCCCCTCAAAAAATAAATAAAATATAAATAAATTCATTACTCTAAAAGTTAAATAAAGCATAATTAATAAAAAAATAATATTTAATAAAAAAAAATTATAATAAAAATTTAATTTTAATAAATTTTCTCTTGCTATAATTATTAAGCCACAAATTCAAATTCTCAATAAAATTAAACCAAAAGAAATTAAATCACAAGAATAATAATATCTTAAATTAGAAAAAAATATTAAATTCGTAGTTAAATTTATAAATAAAAAAGACATAAAAAAAATTATTATTTGAACCATTCAAAAAATATTCTTTTTAAAACATAAAGGAACTATAAAAATTATTATTATTAAAAATTTTATCATTTATAATAAACTAAATCTTTGAAAATAATCATTTCCATGTGTACGAATTATTGAAACTAAAATTGATAAACCTAAAGCACCTTCACATACTGAAAATACTAAAAATACTATTAATATATATAAATCATACTCAATGTATCTTAATATTATTAATATTAAAAAAAAAATTCTTAAAACAATAAACTCTAATCTTAATAAAACAATTAATAAATGCTTATTCTTAGAAACAAAAATTAAATTACCAATAATAAATATAATAAAAATTACTACTAAATTATATATAATTATCATTAAATTGTTTTTATAGTTTAAAAAAAACATTGGTCTTGTAAATCAAAATTAAGTAATAATCTTTAAAAACTTCAAAGAAAGAATTTATTCCTATCTATAATCTCCAAAATTATTATTTTATTTAAACTACTCTTTGATATAACAAAAATTTTTATCTCTAATTTAATTATTTTCATTTCTTTATCAATATATTCTCTCAACCATCCTCTTTCCATAGGACTTATAATTTTAACCCAAACTTTATTAACCTGTCTTTTATCAGGAATATTAATTAAAACTTATTGGTTTTCCTATATTTTATTCCTAACATTCTTAGGTGGATTATTAGTATTATTTATTTATGTTTCTAGAATTGCTTCTAATGAACTTTTTTCTTTTTCCTTAAATATAAAATTATTAATTAGTTTATTTTTTATTATTTCTAGTATTTTTTCTATTCAATTCTTTTATAATATTAAATGATTAAATTTAAATATTAATAACTCAGAAATAATTAACTTTTTTAACTCAATTTTATTTTTTAATGAAAATAAAATTAACTTAAATAAATTATATAATAATCAAACATCAATACTAACTTACCTTTTAATTATTTACTTATTTATCACATTAATCGCAATAGTAAAAATTACTAATATTTTTTATGGTCCTTTACGATCCAATTTTAAAAACTAATGTTAAATATTTTTAAGCCTATTCGAAAAACCCATCCTATTATCAAAATTATTAATGGTTCACTAATTGATCTCCCTTCTCCATCTAATATCTCTATATGATGAAATTTTGGATCTTTATTAGCTCTATGCTTAATTATTCAAATTATTACAGGTTTATTTTTAACAATATATTATACAGCTAATATCGAACTAGCTTTTTTTAGTGTAAATTATATTTGTCGAAATGTAAACTATGGATGATTAATTCGAACTCTTCATGCTAATGGAGCCTCATTTTTTTTTATTTGCATTTATCTTCATATTGGTCGTGGAATTTATTACGAATCTTTTAATTTAAAGTATACTTGATTTATTGGAGTTATTATTTTATTTATATTAATAGCAACAGCTTTTATAGGATATGTTCTCCCATGAGGACAAATATCTTTTTGAGGAGCAACTGTAATTACTAATCTTTTATCTGCAATTCCATATTTAGGGACTATATTAGTCAACTGAATTTGAGGGGGATTCGCTGTAGATAATGCCACTTTAACTCGATTTTACACTTTTCACTTTTTACTCCCATTTATTGTTTTAATATTAACAATAATCCATTTACTTTTCCTCCATCAAACAGGATCTAATAACCCCTTAGGACTTAATAGTAATATAGATAAAATTCCTTTCCATCCTTATTTTACATATAAAGATTTAATTGGATTTATTATTTTAATCATATTTCTATCTTTATTAACTTTGATTAATCCTTATTTATTAGGAGATCCAGATAATTTTATTCCTGCTAATCCTTTAGTTACCCCTATCCACATTCAACCAGAATGATATTTTCTTTTTGCTTATGCTATTTTACGATCAATTCCTAATAAATTAGGAGGAGTAATTGCTTTAATTATATCTATTTTAATTCTTATTATTCTACCATTAACATTTTTTAAGAAAATTCAAGGTATCCAATTTTACCCTATTAATCAAATTATATTCTGAACTTTTATTATAATAGTTATCTTATTAACTTGAATTGGTGCCCGTCCTGTTGAAGCTCCTTATATTATTACAGGACAATTATTAACAATTTTTTATTTCTTATATTTTATTATAAATCCCTTAATTAGAATTTACTGAGATAAGCTTTTATTTTCTAAATAATTTTTAATTAATAAGCTTTTACAAGCATTTGTTTTGAAAACTTAAGAAAGAATATAAATATTCTATTAATTTATACTAAAAATAATTCATTACATTAAAAAAAGTTTTAAGCCTAAAAATAATAATAAAAAATTTAAAGAAACAGGTAAATACCCCTTTCAAGCCAAATATATTAATTTATCATAACGATAGCGAGGTAAAGTCCCTCGAACTCAAATAAATAAAAAAGAGACTATAGTTAATTTTAAATAAAAAAATAAATTTAATTCATACCCCCCTACATATACTAAAATAAATAAAAATCTTATAAATAAAATTCTTGAATACTCTGCTAAAAAAATTAAAGCGAATCCCCCTCTTCTATATTCTACATTAAACCCAGAAACTAACTCTCTCTCACCCTCAGCAAAATCAAAAGGAGTTCGATTTGTTTCAGCCATTATTGAAGAAATCCAACATAAAGATAAAGGAAATATAAAAAAAATAAATCAAACTAACTTTTGATATATAAAAAATATTAAAAAATTAAAATCTATAATTATTAATAATCTTGACATAAAAATTAAAGCTAAACTAACTTCATAAGAAATTGTTTGAGCCACAGCACGCAACCCCCCTAATAATGCATAATTAGAATTAGAAGATCAACCAGCAATTATAACAGTATAAACTCCCAATCTAATTCTACAAAAAAAAAATAAAACCCCTAAATTAAATCTAATTATATTAAAATAATAAGGAACCAATATTCAAATTACTAAAGATATTAAAAAACTAATAACAGGAGAAAAATAATAACAAAAATAATTAGAATAATTTGGGTAAGTTTGTTCCTTAGTAAATAACTTAATGGCATCTGAAAAGGGTTGTATAATCCCCATAAACCCTAACTTATTAGGACCTTTACGAATTTGAATATAACCTAAAACCTTACGCTCCAATAAAGTTAAAAAAGCAACTCCAATTAAAACCCCTAAAATTAAAATTAATAAACCAATAAAAATTATATAAATATCTAGTAGAAACATTTACTATCTATATAATTATTTATATATTTATGACTTCTAAAACCATTACATTTTTTCTGCCAAAATAGTTAATTAACTTTTAATTTTCTTTTACTATCTAAATTAATAAAATTCATTATAATTAATTTAATTACAATATTCAATCCTTTCGTACTAAAATATTATTCTTGATAAAAGATAGAAACCAACCTGGCTCACACCGGTTTGAACTCAGATCATGTAAGATTTTAATGATCGAACAGATCAAAATTTTAAACTTTTGCATTTAAATTTTATCTTAATCCAACATCGAGGTCGCAAACTTTCCTTCTTATAAGAACTAAAAAAAAAAATTACGCTGTTATCCCTAAGGTAATTTTTTCTTATAATCAATAAAATTGGATCAAAAAATCACTTATTTATGTATATTTTTAAAAAAAGTTTTTTTTATTTTTTTATCACCCCAACAAAATAATAAAATAAATTTATACTTATTAAATTTATAAATAAATTAAATTTAAATTAATATAAAACTCTATAGGGTCTTCTCGTCTTTTTAATTTATTTTAACTTTTTAATTAAAAAATTAAATTCAATTTATTTTAACTTTAAGACAGTTTATATCTCATTCAATCCTTCATACAAGTCACCAATTAAGAGACTAATGATTATGCTACCTTTGTACAGTCAAAATACTGCAGCCCTTTAATAAATTATCAGTGGGCAGATTAGACTTTAAATTATTCACAAAAAGACATGTTTTTGATAAACAAGTGAATATAAATTTTTGCCGAATTCCTTAAAATTAATTAATTTTAATTTTTATCTAAAATTTTTATTTTATTTACTAATTTTATCATAATTTCCTTATATTTATTATTAATATAAATTTTTTTATAAAAAATTAAATTAAATTTTAAATTTTAATTTATTTAAAATTATTTATAATAAAATAAAATTTATTAACAATTTAAATTATAAAATTTTTAAATATTTTTATTCAATTTAATTATAAAACTTTAATTTAAAGCTTATCCCTTAAATTATTTAATTTTATTAAAGAAATTTTTAATTAATTAAAAATTTCTTTAATAAAATTAAAAATTAAATTTTTTTCTAAAAAAACTAGATATATTCAAAAACGATTAACATTTCATTTCAAATTAATTATTTAAAATATTTATGCAATAATAACTTTATTAATTAATTAGCTCTTTTAAATTCGAGAAATTTAACCCCATAAAAAATTTTTAATAAACTCTGATACACAAGATACAATAAATTAAATTTACTTTTTTAAAAATTCATTTTCATTTATTTCATAATTCTTTTACAATACTATTTAACTATAAACATAAAAATTTTTTCTATTAAAAATACTTTAACCCCCATTAAAATATTTTTTTTTTAAAATTTTTTTTATTATTATTTTCCTTATCTTTAATTTATCCCCCTCAAATTAATTAATAAATTAATAATCTTTTCAATGTAAATGAAATACTTCTTCAAGCTCTAATTTGTTCTTTCTAGAAACACTTTCCAGTACCTCTACTTTGTTACGACTTATTCCAATTTATTTATGAAAGCGACGGGCAATATGTACATATTTTAATTATAAATCATTTTATCAATTTAAATAAAATTACATTCAAATCCACTTTCAAATAAATAATTTCAATTTATTATCCATAAATAAATAAATTTATTGTAATCCATTATATTCTTAATTATAATCTGCATCTTGATCTGATTTAATTTTTTATATAAATTTTAAAATATTATTTTTATTAAAAAATATTTTTTTAACAACGATATACAAAATATTAAATTAAGTAAATTTATTCGTGGATTATCAATTAATAAACAGATTCCTCTGAATGAACTAAAATACCGCCAATTTATTTAAGTTTCAATAAATTATCTACTATTTTAGTATTATTTATTTAATTTTTTAATAATAGGGTATCTAATCCTAGTTTTTTATAAAATTTTTTAAATCATAAATCATAAATAATTTTTTATTAAATTAAAATTTCACCTAATAATTTAAATTTTAAATTAATTTTTTATTATTTATTAATTACTAATAAAATTTAATTTAATTTTTGTGTAACCGCAACTGCTGGCACAAAATTAGTTATTAATTTTTACATTACTAAATCTTAATTTCTTAAATTTTTAATATTAATTACTACCATTAAATTTAACCATTATTTAAATAATTAAAATTTACCACTAAAATTTATATGTAAAATAAGTTCATAATAAATTTTTTAAACCATAAGAAATTTATTTATTCGCAAATTTTTTTGCATAGATTTTTTCTTTTTTTTTTTTTTTTATATTAAAATATTTAATATATATATAATATTTTAATAATTTCTTTCTTTTTTTCTTCATAATATTAAATGTAAATATAAAATGGCTATATAAAATTTGATAATTTAAAAAAAATTATTAAAAATTAAAATAATTAATATTAATTTTTTCAGTTATTTATTATATTATATATATATATATATGTTTAAATATTTAATATACTAAATTAAATTTTATTAGATATTCTAATAAAAAATCGGGTCTAAACCGTATAAATTAATTTTTCACATAAAGAAAAAAAAANGGAAAGAAAAAA